TTAACTGAACAAGCAGATACAAAAGGAATTCAAGTACAAATTGCAGGACGTATCGACGGAAAAGAAATTGCACGTGTCGAATGGATCCGAGAAGGTAGGGTTCCCCTACAAACCATTCGAGCTAAAATTGATTATTGTTCCTATACAGTTCGAACTATCTATGGGGTCTTGGGTATCAAAATTTGGATATTTATAGACGAAGAATAAGAAACCTTTACTTGTCTTTCCCTTCTATCCATTGATAGAAAAAAAATAGAAACTCGTTCATTCTTTTTCTGGTAAATCAAAATGAGCAATTCTAATTCTTAATTCTATAGGGTTGAATAAAAATTCAATTGACCATTTGATATAATTGCTATGCTTAGTGTGTGACTCGTTGGTTTTTTAGGGTTAGGATTAAAAAAGGACCAGCCCCGTAGTATGAACTAATAACCAACTCATCACTTCGTATTATCTGGATATAAAGAACCAGTCAAGATATGATAAATCAGTCATATCTTTGTAGCAACTGAAATTTTTTTGCATAAACTTTAATTAGAAGTTGTAAAACAAAATGAAAGAAGTAAAGGTGTGGATAAATGGAAGGATGAGAGAAAGAGAGAAAAAGAATATCAATGATATAGAATTCCAATATGTAAGGTCTACGAGTCATCTCATAAAAGACAGTGTAATAAAGCATCAATACTAATTGATTCATCCATAATTAAATATTAAATGAATCAAGAAAAAAATAAAGAGCTTGGAGCCAATAAAGACTAAGAAGATTGACTCAGGAACAAATTGGATTATGAGCTCCATTGTAGAATTCGGACCTAATCATTAAGTACGAAGCGATGGGAACGATGGAACCTGTGCATGCAAAAGATTTTATTGAAAAAATGAATCTTAATAATTCACTAGTCGGGATGGCGAAATGAACCGGAGATTAATTCATCTATTGGGAGAAGTCACGAATGAGCCCTACAAATGAAATAGAGATTGAAAGAGTAAATATTCGCCCGCGAAAACTTTTTTTTTAGTTGCTAAACTTGGATAAAGGACAAAACAAAATAACGATTTTTTAGAACGTTCTAAAAAAAACTATTTTTTACAAAAAATGTTAATCATTTCAATTAAATGTTTTTAATCCTTTTATTCGTGAGGAGCTGGATGAGAAGAAACTCTCACGTCCGGTTCTGTAGTAGAGATGGAATTGTGAAACAACCATCAACTATAACCCCAAAAGAACTAGATTCCGTAAACAACATAGAGGAAGAATGAAGGGAATATCTTATCGAGGTAATCATATTTGTTTCGGTAAATATGCTCTTCAGGCACTTGAACCTGCTTGGATCACATCTAGACAAATCGAAGCAGGTCGACGAGCAATGACACGAAATGCACGCCGTGGTGGAAAAATATGGGTCCGTATATTTCCAGACAAACCGGTTACAGTAAGACCCGCTGAAACACGTATGGGTTCGGGAAAGGGATCCCCTGAATATTGGGTAGCTGTTGTTAAACCAGGTCGAATACTATACGAAATGGGTGGAGTAACCGAAAATATAGCTAGAAGGGCTATTTCAATAGCAGCATCCAAAATGCCTATACGAACTCAATTCATTATTTCAGGATAAAAATGTAGAACCAACAGAAATGAATCTTGGGGATGAAAGTTTCTTTTTTTGGACAAAAAATATTCCTTTTTTTTCTTCATCCTTTGCATTGGAAGAATAGACTAAAAAATTGATATGATTCAACCTCAGACCCATTTAAATGTAGCAGATAACAGCGGGGCTCGAGAATTGATGTGTATTCGAATCATAGGAGCTAGCAATCGTCGATATGCTCATATTGGTGACGTTATTGTTGCTGTGATCAAAGAAGCAGTACCAAATATGCCCCTAGAAAAATCAGAAGTAGTCAGAGCTGTAATTGTTCGTACCTGTAAAGAACTTAAACGTGACAGCGGTATGATAATACGATATGATGACAATGCTGCAGTTGTGATTGATCAAGAAGGAAATCCAAAAGGAACTAGAATTTTTGGTGCGATCCCCCGGGAATTGAGACAATTCAATTTTACTAAAATAGTTTCATTAGCTCCCGAGGTATTATAAAATGAGATCACTGATATGTTTATAGTGGGTATTTGAAAGAAATAGATTAAGAACTAGATTAATTAGAGTAGATTGTGTCTCACGCATATACCTTTAATAATTCATATTCATAAAACAAATAAGTAAAAAAAAAAAAAGAAAAACATGTTGATTATATCCAATTTTGGGGCACCCATAATTTTAGTTCACCATGGGTAGGGACACTATTGCTGAGATAATAACCTCTATACGAAATGCTGATATGGATAGAAAAAGAGTGGTTCGCATCGCATCTACTAATATTACCGAAAATATTGTTAAAATACTTTTCCGAGAAGGTTTTATTGAAAACGTTAGAAAACATCGAGAAAAAAACAAATCTTTTTTGGTTTTAAACCTGCGGCATAGAAGGAATAGGAAAAGACTCTATAGAAATTTTTTAAATTTAAAACGGATCAGTCGACCCGGTCTACGAATCTATTCTAACTCTCAACGAATTCCTAGAATTTTAGGTGGGATGGGGATTGTAATTCTTTCTACTTCTCGAGGTATAATGACAGACCGAGAGGCTCGACTCGAAGGAATCGGCGGAGAAATTTTGTGTTATATATGGTAATCCTTTTAATATCCAAATTGAATCCGAAACTTCTTCCTATTTATAAAAAAAAGAAAAGGGACGAGTTGTCTAATATCGTTCCTCCTCCATTAGTTGATACTTCAAGGAGGCTTTACCCGGAATGAAAGAACAAAAATGGATTCATGAAGGTTTAATTACTGAATCGCTTCCCAATGGTATGTTCCGGGTTCGGTTAGATAATGAAGATCTGATCCTGGGTTATGTTTCAGGAAAGATCCGGCGTAGTTTTATACGGATACTGCCAGGAGATAGAGTCAAAATTGAAGTAAGTCGTTATGATTCAACCAGAGGACGTATAATTTATCGACTCCGCAACAAGGATTGGAAGGATTAGGTGGTTTTTATTCAATATGATTCGAGATGAAAAATTTCAAGAAACTTATTTTCTTCCAAGAAGTAGATTTCAGAATTAAGATAAGGAATGACAAATATGAAAATAAGAGCTTCTGTTCGTAAAATTTGTGAAAAATGTCGCCTAATCCGTAGGCGGGGGCGCATTATAGTAATTTGTTCCAACCCGAGACATAAACAAAGACAAGGATAATCAGACTCACTAAAGGACTCGATGTACAAATAAGGAATCTGTTTTGACATGAAATGGATATATCCATATATCTCTGACTCATATTTATGAGATGATAAAATATGGCAAAAGCTATACCGAGAATTGGTTCACGTAGAAATGGACGTATTGGTTCACGTAAGAGTGCACGTAGAATACCAAAGGGGGTTATTCATGTTCAAGCAAGTTTCAATAATACCATTGTCACGGTTACAGATGTACGGGGTCGGGTGGTTTCTTGGTCCTCAGCGGGTACTTGTGGATTCAAGGGTACGAGAAGAGGGACACCCTTTGCCGCTCAAACTGCAGCAGCAAATGCTATTCGTACAGTAGTAGATCAAGGTATGCAACGAGCAGAAGTCATGATAAAAGGTCCCGGTCTCGGAAGAGACGCAGCATTACGAGCTATTCGTAGAAGTGGTATACTATTAACTTTCGTACGGGATGTAACCCCTATGCCACATAATGGTTGCAGACCCCCGAAAAAAAGACGTGTGTAGAAATGAACATTGAAGAAATTTCAAGAGAAACAAGAGAAATAAATGATTCAATCAAATCAAATAATATTACTATGGTTCGAGAGAAAGTAACAGTATCTACTCGGACACTACAGTGGAAGTGTGTTGAATCAAGAGAAGACAGTAAACGTCTTTATTATGGACGCTTTATTCTGTCTCCACTTATGAAAGGTCAAGCCGACACAATAGGCATTGCGATGCGAAGAGCTTTACTTGGAGAAATAGAAGGAACATGTATCACACGTGTAAAATCTGAGAACGTCCCACATGAATATTCTACCATAGCGGGTATTCAAGAATCGGTCCATGAAATTTTAATGAATTTAAAAGAAATTGTATTGAGAAGTAATCTATATGGAACTTGTGACGCGTCTATTTGTGTCAGAGGTCCAGGATATGTAACTGCTCAAGATATCATCTTACCACCTTATGTAGAAATCATTGATAATACACAACATATAGCTATCTTGACAGAACCAATTGATTTGTGTATTGGATTACAAATCAAGAGAAATCGCGGATATCTTATCAAAATGCCACATAACTTTCAAGATGGAAGTTATCCTATAGATGCTGTATTCATGCCTGTTCGAAATGCGAATCATAGTATTCATTCTTATGGGAATGGGAATGAAAAACAAGAGATACTCTTTCTCGAAATATGGACAAATGGGAGTTTAACTCCGAAAGAAGCACTTCATGAAGCCTGCCGGAATTTGATTGATTTATTTATTCCCTTTTTACATAAGGAAGAAGAAAACTTACCTTTAGAGGACAATCAACACACGGTTCCTTTATCCCCTCTTACCTTTCACGATAAATTGGATAAACTCAGAAAAAACAAAAAAAAAATAGCATTGAAATCGATTTTTATTGACCAATCAGAATTCTCTCCCAGGGTCTATAATTGCCTCAAAAGGTCCAATATATATACATTATTGGACCTTTTGAATAACAGTCCGGAAGATCTCATGAAAATTGAACATTTGCGCCTAGAAGATATAAAACAGATATTGGTCATTCTAGAAAAACATTTCGCAATTGATTTACCAAAAAAGAAGTTTTAAATCTATTGGATTTTTTTTCGTCTTTTTTTTTTTTTCATTAAGATGAAAATAGGTTTTGAATCTTTAGCACAATTCATATATTCGAAAGAAATTCAGAATTGAATAGATGTATCTAGGGAGAATTCGCTTTCAAGCGAC